AGAGCCGTATGCAATACGCAAAAGATGCCTGTACGGTTGTTCAATTCTATCTTTGTTTTTTATTATTCTTTATCTCTCGCCTTATCGTGCGAGATAGAGGAACCATTTATTATGTTATATCGTCAGGGTAATGATCCATCAACCCGCAAGTGGTTTTTATCGTACACAAGCGGCAGAATTTATCCTGGAAGCGGAAGAACTACTGAAACTGCGCGAAACTGTCACAAATATTTATGCACAAAAAACGGGCCAACCTTTCTGGGTTCTATTCGAAGACATGGAAAGGGATATTTTTATGTCAGCAGAAGAAGCCCAAGCTCATGGAATTGTTGATCGTGTGGTTGTTAATCGTGTAACTCTTAAATAAAAAATTAGCAGAGATTCCGCGCAAATACACAATTTGAGATTTTATCTTTTTACCGGATTTAATATAATATCTCTATTAATTAATCTATTAATATAGAATAAATAAATAAATATAAGTAATTCATAATCATCGGGTTAGGATTGATCTAAACCAGCTCATTATGTATACGATTCAACATGCCAACTATTAAACAACTTATTAGAAACACAAGACAGCCAATCAGAAATGTCACGAAATCCCCCGCCCTTCGGGGATGCCCTCAGCGCCGAGGAACATGTACTAGGGTGTATGTGCGACTCGTTCCGATCATGGACTAAGACAAAAGAGAGGAAACAAATTATTCCAGTATCAGTGATCGGTTAGGATAGAATGGAAGAACTCCATTCACTATCTTAAAAAAAAATGTATTAATAATATATATCCTTCTATTGTGTATCAAATTTATGGTTTCCGTTGGTGCAAATCCAATCACCTCAATTTGCAATTTCAGATGAGAAAGACTTCCCCATTGGTAGCAAATGCTTATCCATTAAGCAGGGGAAATCCTATTTCCAAATTAAAAAGCAGAAAGATTATGCCCTTATTCTTGCAAGAACGGACTAACAGGGTCAGCTACCCAGCTAATCTTCATACTTAAATACCGTTACTGTATAGTTAGATTTCGTTGTGAAAGACCTATTACTAGCTATTTCATGGGTAGAGCCAAAGAGTGTGAACTGTACAAGTTAACAATAGCATTGATTAAATGAGAGAAGGGGCTCCGGTGTATAGAGAGGACCTCACCGTTTAAGAAGTAACCATAGAAACGATGGAATCCACTATTTCTTTATCCATTTCTATTTAATTGAATATGTTTTTTTGATACCTAGTATCAATACAATTTCTTATTTCGAGGTTAAATGCTTAGAAATAAAAAGAAAAAATCGTGGTTGGGAAGGTTATAGTAGCAAAAGCCATTGGAATTTTTTATTTTATACATTGGAAGAATCCGTTTTTATTATTAATAGACTAGTAAAGGAAAAAGAATAACTGAAAGAAAAGAAATCAAATAAAATAGTTATTCATCAAAGAATTAATTATTCATCAAAGTTTCATTTATTCAATGACCAGAATTAAACGAGGATATATAGCTCGGAAACGTAGGACAAAAATTCGTTTATTTACATCAAGCTTTCGAGGGGCTCATTCAAGACTTACTCGAACTATTACTCAACAGAAAATAAAAGCTTTGGTTTCGGCTCATCGGGATAGAGATAGGAAAAAAAGAGATTTTCGTCGTTTGTGGATCAGTCGAATAAATGCAGCAATTCGTGAGAATCGAAAAAAGGTATACTATAGTTATAGTAGATTAATGTATAATCTGTACAAGAAGCAGTTGCTTCTTAATCGTAAAATACTTGCACAAATAGCTATATTAAATAGGAATTGTCTTTATATGATTTCCAATGAGATCATAAAATAAAAATTCCCCGGAGACTGAACTCCGGGAAGGTAGAGTAGAGATTTGTATGATAAAATAGAATCATATGATAAAGTCGTCAAAATGAGCAACCACGTTCAATAAAAAAAGATTTATTCTTCTTCACCGATTCTCTTTTTTCTTACAACACGATAATCCAAATTGGATTGTCGTAGTTTTCGAACAAAACATCAATCCACATTTGATTTGAGTTTCGATTCGAATTTGAATTCAATTGAAGAGTAACCCTATTTTTTTTTTGTTTTAAGACCAGTAGTTCTAGCGGCCGACTCGCTTTTTTCAAATTGTTTTTCATTATTAAGAAAAGGTAACGAAGATAAAATACGAGCTTGTTTTATAGCAATCGTAATTAATCGTTGTTGTTTTAAGGTCAATCTATTCACCCGTCTAGATAATATTTTTCCTTGTTCACTAATAAATCGACTAATTAAACTCATGTTTTTATAATCAATTCGATCCCCCGATTGGATCGGGGGCAAACGCCTACGAAAAGATCGCTTGGATTTAAGAAAGAGTCGCTTAGATTTATCCATGGTTTGTTTATTCCTTATCCCGAAAATCCTATTTCTTACAAAATAGGATTTGTTTTGTTTCTATTTTTAAATATTTAAATATATGTTATATATATACAATTTCTAATATAATAATAAAATTGATAACAATATGAAAAAATATATCATTTTTCATGTTCCTTGGAGAGGTGACACACAAGCGATCGATTTTCTCTATTTCTTTATCTCCCCGTGAATCGTATGTTTGCAACAACAGGGACAGAATTTTCTCAATTCCAATCGACTAGGCGTATTGTGTCGATTCTTTTGAGTAATATATCTGGAAATACCCGTTGATTTCTTATTAACACTGTTTCGAACACAACTGGTACATTCCAAAATAACCCTTATTCGGATATCTTTACCCTTGGCCATGAACCTCCTTTTGGGTTTTTGATTCACTTAACTCTTCTATTTTACGATTCGAAGCGAAGAAGAAGAAAGGAACAAAAAAAATAATAGAAGTTGCTAACTCGAAATCCAATTATGAAGGATCTCATTGCAATCAATATAGTATAGTAATAATTAAGTAATACAATGATTTCTAACTATATTTAGAATCACAGTACAGTATTTCAGTTTTCATTTAAGTATCCTGTATGATATTGTTGCCCCGTTCTAGCCATTCCATTTCCATTTCTGGTCTCACCCGATTATTTAATAGAAATGGAATTGATTATTAATTGAATTCAATTGAAGCCTGAACCGAATTCCGAGTTTCACTGAGGCCGAATCCGACTTTCTTCTTTCTCTTTTCTAACTTATTCGAATTGTAAAAAAAAAAGAAAAAAGAAGGAGAAGGGGAGATTAATCACAGATATTTGATTGTATCTCTAATCTTCTTCACCCCTTCCCGTGTCAATAACTAGAATGAAAAAAAAGGGAATATCAATGCATCCGGGAATAAACGATTGATCTCTATCAATAGACCTGCTAAAGCCCCGAACCATAGAGTACTTACCACTGGTGCCACGGAGAGATATGTTTTTAGATCTCGCATTTAAAATCCTCCTTCTTAATTCTTTATTGTAATTTGTAATACATAATTACATATATGAATATGATCAGATGGTTATTTAGTTAATAACCACTTGTATTTGTACGCAGAATTCCTAATTCTGAAATGTACAACGATTCATTAGATATTCTTTTTTTAACAAAAAAAGAGGTCCATTTCTGCTCTGCCCGAGCATTCCCTAAAAATATTCATTTGTTAGGGGGATTTCATATGTATATAAGTCTTTTATTAGAATTAAGATTCTAATTATATGTTTATGTTATACGATATGAAACTAAAAAGAAAAAAATGGCAGGATAATTTATATATCAACGGAGAAAATCAAGATATGGAAAACAAGACAAAGATTCTTTACAATGACACTGTAAACCAATTGAAAGGGATGTAGCGCAGCTTGGTAGCGCGTTTGTTTTGGGTACAAAATGTCACGGGTTCAAATCCTGTCATCCCTATCCCTAACTATTACTTATCTTATGAGCAGTAACAAGGGATCAATTGAGACCGATTAAAATTGGACATACATACTCAATAGAAATAGATATATATTCTATCAATATATATATTATGAGAGTTCCATATATATCTATTTCTATATATATAAGATTCTGATAGTATATGCATGCAAGATGAATTGGGGTCACAAAAAATTTTTTATGAAAATAAAGCGCTCTTAGTTCAGTTCGGTAGAACGCGGGTCTCCAAAACCCGATGTCGTAGGTTCAAATCCTACAGAGCGTGATTCCATTCTTGGTAGATCGAGAATGACACTGAAATAATGGAACAGCAGTTTAAAGTCTGAATTTTACCTCCTGTGGATTAGGATTAAAACAAAGAAATAGGAGGTCAATAAACAAAAAAGATGTTAATTAATCAAAAGTCCAACTGATCACCACGTCGGTATTGTAAATATGCAGTTACGAATAATCCAGCCAAAGTAATAGGAATTAGACCTAACACGATTCCAAATAGAAAAACTTCAATCATTTTAATTTGTTTGAAAGGAGAAAGGGGGAGGTAATATATATCCTTAAATATTAATCTGTATTGCCCATGAATCTCAATGACCAAGAATTGGAAATTGACACGGTAAGGAACTATAGAATATATTGAATATCCCAGAAAGATTTATTTTTATGAATTATTCATTCAATTAATTTCATAATTTCAAATCAAATAAGTCGTATCTTGCTCAGACCGATAAATAGAGATGAGGTTATAGTTAAAGCTGCTAGTAGAAAACCGAAATAACTAGTTATAGTGGGCATGAAGAGGCTAAATGAAATATGTTCTTTTTATACATATGTTTAAAAAGCACTTCCCTAAGTTTCCATTTTTGAAAGAAAGATAGGAAGATAAGCAAAAATACCACTTGAAAAATACAATTGAAAGTTTTTGATTCATCAATCAATCATTATAGACGAACAAAAATAGAGTGACATAGGTAAGAAATCCATTCATCATCTGTGACATCTACCCATCCTGTGATTCCAAATCAACAGATTCATTGAGCAACTCTTGAGTTGAGTAAACTAATATAATAAAAAGATTTTTATTATATTAAAATAGAATAAGAACTTTGTTGTG